TCTTCGATAAACGAAAAAGAACAACGAATGAAATAATTGGAATCACTAATGCATGCATTGTTGTATTAGATCGAAATCTGAAATCTGAAGGTTCTTTTTTGACCTAACTACAAAGAGGCGGATTTCTAATAGGAAAGATACAAACTAGAACTTCTAAAGCAAAAGAGAATAGAAATGACTAGTCTTATAATATAGTTGAACCAAAACACCTATTTTTTTTTTCGAGTGATCGTGTGATCACTTTTTGTTCTCATTCATTCAAGATATTATATGCAAGATATTATAACCTATTACGAAATCTAATTAGTTAAAAAGAAAGTAAAAGTTTTATAAGATTACTGTTCGCTCTAAAATTGAAAATAGATTCGATAAAAAAAAAATAGTAATAATTTTCTAATTTGATTCCATAATGATTCGAAAAGAGTTTTGTTTTAAAACGAAATTACACGACCTAATTCTTATTAGTTGAATTGAAAAATGATCCAAGAATGCATTCGCTGATTGCAAACGCGGTATGCGTAGATGTTACAGACGATTAATCAATTTCTTTTTCTAAAGCTGTGACTTTATCCTTGTTAGTGCTGTCTATAATGATATTTGAATCAAAAGCTTGCAATTGGTATTTTTGTTTCTCTCCTATTTTGTAAAAAATGAAACTCAGGTAAGTGCTTTTTTATAAACATATGTATAAAAATAACATATTTCATTTAGCTCCTTGATGCCTATAATAACTAGTTATTTCGGTTTTCTACTAACGGCTTTAACTATAACCTCAGCTCTATTTATTGGTCTGAGCAAGATACGACTTATTTGAAATGAATTGCACAATTCATAAAAGGAAATCTTTCCGCGAACTTCTGTGTATTTCTAGTTACTTATCGTGTCAATTACCAATTCTTGGTCATTGAGATTCGTGGTAATTTGGATTAATATTTAGGTATAGATATTACCTCTTTTTTCTCCTTTCAAACAAATTGAAATGATTGAAGTTTTTCTTTTTGGAATCGTGTTAGGTCTAATTCCTATTACTTTGGCTGGATTATTTGTAACTGCATATTTACAATACAGGCGTGGCGATCAGTTGGACCTTTGATTAATTAACATCCCCCCCTTTTTTTGACCTCCTCCTTTGTTTAATATCCAGGAGGTCAAATTAAGATTGCTGTTCCAGTTCCAGTTAGTGTTTCAGCCGAATTCGATCGAAGAAGATCCGAATCACGCTCTGTAGGATTTGAACCTACGACATCGGGTTTTGGAGACCCGCGTTCTACCGAACTGAACTAAGAGCGCTTTCTTATCATAAAAGAGAATACTGTAAAGAAAAAAGAAAAGAATTGGCCCCAATACATCTTGTATGCATACTATATAGTGTCATTGTATGCATACTATATAGTGTCATAAGAATGAAAGATTCTATATGATATGTCCATTGTGAGTTGATCTTAAAAAATACCTCATTACTGCTCAAAGGAGTAGTAATAGGTAGGGATGACAGGATTTGAACCCGTGACATTTTGTACCCAAAACAAACGCGCTACCAAGCTGCGCTACATCCCTTCCGTTGGTCTACAGTGTCATTGTAGAGAATTCCTGTCTTGTTTTCCACATCGTTATCTCCTCTATTAAAACCTAGAATTTTTCTTTTCATTTCGTCTTTTTGGTCTCATTTAACATATAATAATAGCAAAAGACTTCTATCTATATGAAATATGGAACGGAACCCCAAGGAAAAATAACTGAGTCTTTTTGGGGAATATTGGAGAAGAAAAGGACGTTTTTTCTGTATTTAACAAAAAGTAAATCTTTTTTACTAGATAATTGTACATTTAAATATGTATTATCTTATTGATTACAATAAAATGAAAAAATGAAGGAGGTTTTTCAATGCGAGATCTAAAAACATATCTTTCCGTGGCACCGGTACTAAGTACTCTATGGTTCGGTTCTTTGGCAGGTTTATTGATAGAGATTAATCGTTTTTTCCCGGATGCGTTGACGTTCCCATTCTAGTTATTGGCGCGGGACGGAATAAAGAATATTAGAGATACAATTAAATATCAGCCCCCTCTTTTCTCTTTTTTCCCTTTTTTAGAAGAAGGGAGGAAAGAGAAAGAATAAAAGTGCATTCAACAGCTGTGAGACTCGGGTTCTGGTTGGAATGAAATGAATATTTCATTCTATGGAAGTCGAATACAAACAGTGGTTCTAGGGAAAGAGTATTATACAAGATACTTATATAAAATATAAAATGCTGTACTGTGATTTGAAAGTTTAGAAATCTTTCTATCTTATTTCCGATATTGAGTGTAGTGAAATCTTGCATAAGAGGATAGCAAGTTACAAATTCTATTTTGTTTTTTCCTTCCTTTCTTCTTTTTCGTTTCGGATTGAAAGAGGAAGAGTTGAGTAAATGAAAAATCCAAAGGAGGTTCATGGCCAAGGGTAAAGATGTGCGAATACCGGTTCTTTTGGAATGTACCGCTTGTGTTCGAAACGGTGTTAATAAGGAATCAACGGGCATTTCCAGATATATTACTCAAAAGAACCGGCACAATACGCCTAATCGATTGGAGTTACGAAAATTCTGTCCATATTGTTACAAACATACGATTCACGTGGAGATAAAGAAATAGATTGAAGCGAGTACTTGCGCCCTTATCTTAATCTTACAAGGCAAGGAAAGGGAAAAATGACATTATATATATAACATATTTAACATAGTTAAAAATAATTATAAACAAACCAAATCCTATTTATTTATTCTAATTATAGATCCGGCTGAAATAGGATTTTAGGGATAAGAAATAAACTAACCAAACCATGGATAAATCCAAGCGAACTTTTCTTAAATCCAAGCGATCTTTTCGTAAGCGTTTGCCCCCGATCCAATCGGGGGATCGAATTGATTATAAAAACATGAGTTTAATTAGTCGATTTATTAGTGAACAGGGAAAAATATTATCTAGACGAGTAAATAGATTGACCTTGAAACAACAACGATTAATTACTATTGCTATAAAACAAGCTCGTATTTTATCTTTGTTACCTTTTCTTAATAATGAGAAACAATTTGAAAGAACTGAGTCGACCACTAGAACTACTAGTCTTAGAGGCAGAAAAAGGTAGGTTTACTCTTTATTAACTTGAATTCAAACCCCCATCCGAACTCAAACGCGGATTTCTATTTTGTGGTCAAAATCCAAGAATCCGGATTGAATTCTCGTGTCATAAGAAAAAAAAGAAGAATCTGGGAAGAAGAAAATTTTTTTTTGAACGCGTTGATTCATTTTTATTTTGACTACTTTCTTTTCTCATATTTTCTCATATTCTATTCATTTTTATTTTCTTTTTTATTCGACCTTCCCGGAGTTCATTCTCCGGGCAACTCCGTTTAACCGGTGGATTCCTTCCAACTTACTTCTTTTATAATCTCATTGGAAATCATATAAAGACAATTCCTATTTGATATAGCTATTTGTGCAAGTATTTTACGATTAAGAAGCAACTGTCTCTTGTACAGATCATTTATTAATCTACTATAACTATAGCATACCCCCCTTTCGCGAATTGCTGCATTTATTCGAGTGATCCACAAACGACGAAAATGGATTTTTTTCCTATCCCTATCCCGATGAGCCGAAACCAAAGCTCTTATTTTTTGTTGAGTAATAGTTCGAGTAAGTCTTGAATGAGCCCCCCGAAAGCTTGATGCAAATAAACGAATTTTTGTTCTACGTCTCCGAGCGATATATCCCCGTCTAATTCTGGTCATTGAATAAATGAAACTTTAACGAATAACTAATAGATTTCCTAGATTTCCTTTCTTTCAGTTATTCTTTTGCCCCTTTCCTAGTATATTAATAACAAAACTGATTTTTCCAATGTATAAACTAAGAATTCCAATGGCTTTGGCTACTATAACCTTCCCAACCACAATTTTTGATTTTTTCTAGACATTTCACCTCGAAATACGAAATTTGACTATACTAGGTATTAAAAAATCAAAGTAATGATAAAGAAATAGTGGATTCCATCGTTTCTATGGTTACTTCTTCAACGGTGAGGTCTTCTCTATACACCGGAGCCTTTACTTCATTTAATCAATGTTATTGCTAACTTGTATAGTTCACATTCTTCGGCTCTACCCATGAATTATCCAGTAATAGGTCTTTCACAACAAGCTCTACCTATACAGTAACGGTATTTAATTATGAAGGTTGGCTGGGTAACTGACCCTGTTAGTCCGTTCTTGCAAGAGGGGTCTATGTTAACTAAGATTTCCTCCGCTTAATGGATAACCATTTGCTACCAATGGAGAATTGCTTCTCATTTTGAATTGAGGTGAGTGGATTTACACCAACAGAAACCATAAATTTCATACAAAATAAAAGGGATATCATCCATTTTTAGATAGGAAATCTAGTTTGTTTTTCCGTTATATCCTATTTGATCATTGATATTCGAACATTGTTCTCTTTCCTTTGTTCTAGTTCATGATCTGAACGAGTCGCACATACACCCTAGTACATGTTCCTCGGCGCTGAGGGCATCCCCGAAGCGCGGGGGATTTTGTGACATTTCTAATTGGCTGTCTTGTATTTCTAATAAGTTGTTTAATCGTTGGCATGTTGAATCATATACATAATGGGCTGGTTTAGATCGATCCTAACCGGATGATTATCAATTACTTTTATTCAATAGAATAATAAAAAAGATTCCATAGAATAATAATATTCAACTCGGCAGGGTTCATTTCAGAATTGACGCGAAATCCAGGTTATTGTCATTCAACCGCCACAAGATCAACAATTCCATAAGCTTGGGCCTCTGTTGCTGACATAAAAACATCTCTTTCCATGTCTTCGGATACAACCCATAAGGGTTTGCCCGTTCTTTGTACATAAACCCTTGTCAGGGTTTCACGTAGTTTCAGCAGTTCTCCCACTTCCAGGATGAATTCTCCCGTTGCTACTTCAAAAAAAGAACCAGCAGGTTGGTGGATCATTACCCTGATGATATAAGATAATAAAAGGTTTCTCTCTTTTTCATGATGAGGGGAAGATAAAAGAAAGATAAAAGAATAACAAGAAAAAAAGATAGAATCGAACAACCGTACGGGCATTATGCATTGCATACGGCTCTACAATAAAATTGACCCTTACCTTCCATCAAAGAAATAAAAAATAGGATCGATCAGACCCCGATCGGTAAATGATCAACTTACCACCCTTCCTTTCGGAGGAATTCAAAAATACTATGATGGCTCCGTTGCTATATATATTTATTATATTTTTTTGTCTGTGATTTGTCTGTCATTCAGCAATCCCAAAGTTGCTTTTTATTTGATCAAATAATAAATAAACTAAGGAAAAAAGAATTTTTTTTTCGCTCCATAACATAAATAGAAATATTGTTAAGAGACCTCTGGTGTGAAAAAAGTTTGTGACGCTGAACTGGACTTCCAAAATAAGAAAATAGGAAATACGTTTTTATCATATTACTCTCTCGATACATAAGCTAATGTTGTGAAAACAAAAAATTTTTTTTATATCGAATTCAAAGTGCCATGCTATTATTACTTAATATTCATATTCATATTTCATATGGCGAAGGCATAGTCTTCTTTTTTCTCTCAAATAAATAAAAGCCTCATTGGCGCCAAGCGTGAGGGAATGCTAGACGTTTGGTAATTTCTCCTCCGACCAGGATAAAAGATCCCATTGAAGCGGCGGATCCCATGCATATTGTATGTACATCTGGTTGCACAAACTGCATAGTATCATAAAGAGCCACTCCCGGTATTACCCATCCGCCAGGAGAGTTTATAAATAAATACAGCTCTTGGGTATCATCCTCGATACTGAGATATATCATAAGACCAATAAGTTGATTTGAGATCTCGCTATCAACCTCTTGACCTAAAAAAAGTAATCTTTCTCGATAAAGTCGGTTGATTAGGGTCAAATTGTATCCCTTAAGAACCGTACAGGCGCCTTTTAACGCATACGGTTCAAAAAAAATCAATGTGTATATTCCAATACTTTTTCTTTTTTCATAGCAAGTTCCTTCTAACTTATAATAAAAGGATTTTTTTTCACTAAATATGAGTTTGTCTTCCTTTCCTTATAACGAATGTAAAAAAAAAAAAAAGAATTCATTAAACTTATCCAATTAACTTCTCATTGATGGATTGTTTCATCGAGATCCAATCCAAATCACGATGTCATTTTCTTGTTCTTAAATGGGCCTCTTTAATCTTTTTAGGTTTATGCTCTACTCCGGGTAAAGATCCGCCCGATTTTGATTTGCACATATAGTACAAATGTTCCCATTACCACTTCTTTTTGTTATCCCCCCCTTTTTTTCAATTCATGCATTCCGTAAAAAAGGTTGACGGATTCATGCATATTACTCAATTGATTAACATAATAGTTTGAAAAAAATTTTTCTTTAAAAAAAGGAATACTTTATGATATAAAATAAAATAGATATATTACCACTTGGTTTTTTTTAACGGAGCCTGGATACTTCAATGTAGTAGTCCAACTAAGACAACCATAAATTCTTCTAATTGATAATAGTAATCCGAATCCCCCCCAAAACGGATCTAATTGCACTTCACGCTCCAAAATTTTGATGATGAAATGAATCTTTCGTGGGCGAAACAGAGGATATCTCGATTGGGGAGAAAACGGGGAAATCCCATATGACCAAATATATCTGACAAGTCGCACTATATGTCAAGCCAAGATGCATCTTCCTCTCCAGGACTTCGAAAAGGTACTTTTGGGACACCAATAGGCATTAAATGAAATAAAAAAGAACTAAGTACTATATTTTACTTTGATGTGGAAACGTAACAAAGCCTTTCTTTTTCTTTATAATATTGTACTTTATCCTAATCAGATTTTATTCAATTCATAAGATTTTATTCATCATTTATGAAAATTTGATAAAGAAAGCAAGAAAAAAAGGGAAAATTATTACGAATAGTGTCCTCTAATGATGAACAAGTATGGGCACATTCGCTCATAGAAAATGGCATTCACTTCCCCATTGCGTATTGGTACTTATCGAGTATAGAATAAATCTGCTTCTCTTTGTTCCTACGAACAAAATTGTTCCATTATTACCAACAGAATAGAACAAATATGAACCCTTGCGTTGAAATAATTTACTAAAACTAAATAGGGGGGTCCATAACATAGTCATAGTATAGTCTTTTACAATGCAATAAAGTTACATAGTGTCTTTTTTCTTTCATAAAGGGGTATTTCCATGGGTTTGCCTTGGTATCGTGTTCATACCGTTGTATTGAATGATCCCGGACGGTTGCTTTCTGTTCATATAATGCATACAGCTTTGGTTGCTGGTTGGGCCGGTTCGATGGCCCTGTATGAAATAGCAGTTTTTGATCCTTCTGACCCTGTTCTTGATCCAATGTGGAGACAGGGTATGTTCGTTATACCCTTCATGACTCGTTTAGGAATAACCAATTCC